ACTTTTCATACCGGTGGAGTATTCACAGGTGATACTGCCGAACATGTACGAGCTCCATCTAATGGAAAAATAAAATTCAATGAGGATTTGGTTTATCCCACACGTACCCGTCATGGGCATCCTGCTTTTCTATGTTCTATAGACTTGTATGTAACTATTGAGACTCGGGATATTATCCATAATGTGAATATTCCACCAAAAAGTTTGATTTTTGTTCAAAATGATCAATATGTAGAATCAGAACAAGTGATTGCTGAGATTCGTGCCGGAACGTCTGCTTTTCGTTTTAAAGAGAAGGTACGAAAACATATTTATTCTGAATCAGAGGGAGAAATGCACTGGAGTACCGATGTCCACCATGCATCTGAATATATACATGGTAATGTTCATCTATTACCAAAAACAAGTCATTTATGGATATTAGCAGGAGGTCCGCGCGGATCCAGTATAGTGTCTTTTTCACTCCACAAAGATCAAGATCAAATGAATGTTCATTCTTTTTCTTTCGAAGAAAGATATATCTTTGACCTCTCAATGACTAATCATCGAGTAAGACATAAATTGTTGGATACTTCTGGTAAAAAAGATAGGGAAATTCTTGACTATTCAAGACCTGATCGAATCATATCCAATGGTCATTGGAATTTCATATATCCTTCTATTCTCCAAGAAAATTCTGATTTCTTGGCGAAAAAACGAAGAAATAGATTCATTATCCCATTACAATATGATCAAGAACGAGATAAAGAACTAATGCCCTGTTTTGGTATTTCGATTGAAATACCCATAAATGGTATTTTACGTAGAAATAGTATTCTTGCTTATTTTGATGATCCACGATACAGAAGAAATAGTTCAGGAATTACTAAATATGGGACCATAGAGGTAGATTCAATCATAAAAAAAGAGGATTTGATTGAGTATCGAGGAGCAAAAGAATTTAGTCCGAAATACCAGAAAGTAGATCGGTTTTTTTTCATTCTCGAAGAAGTGCATATCTTACCCGGATCTTCGTTCATAATGGTCCGGAACAATAGTATCATTGGAGTAGATACACAACTCGCTTTAAATACAAGAAGCCGGGTAGGCGGATTAGTCCGAGTGGAGAGAAAAAAAAAAAGTATTGAACTGAAAATCTTTTCTGGAGATATTCATTTTCCTGGAGAAACAGATAAGATATCCAGGCACAGCGGCATTTTGATACCACCAGAGACGGAAAAAAAAAATTCTAAGAAATCAAAAAAATTGAAAAATTGGATCTATGTCCAACGGATCACACCCACCAAGAAAAAGTATTTTGTTTCGGTTCGGTCCGTAGTCACATATGAAATAGCTGATGGGATAAATTTAGCAACACTTTTCCCTCGGGATCTCTTGCAGGAAAAGGATAATGTCCAACTTAGAGTTGTCAATTATATCCTTTATGGAAATGGCAAGTCAATTCGAGGAATTTATCACACAAGTATTCAATTAGTTCGGACTTGCTTAGTATTGAATTGGGACCAAGAAAAAAATGGTTCTATAGAAGAGGTTCATGCTTCCTTTGTTGAGGTAAGGACAAATGATCTGATTCGCGATTTCATAAGAATTGAGTTAGTCAAGTCCACTATTTCGTATACCGGAAAAAGGTATGATAGGGCAAGTTCCGTATTGATTTCCGATAATGGATTAGATCGCACCAATATCAATCCTTTTTATTCCAAGGCGAAGATTCAATCACTTACCCAACATCAAGGAACTATTGGTATTGGTACGTTGTTGAATCGAAATAAGGAATGCCAATCTTTGATAATTTTGTCATCATCCAATTGTTCTCGAATTGGTCCATTCAATGGCTCGAAATATAACAATGTGACAAAAGAATCAGATCCCATAATCCAAATTAGGGATTTGCTGGGTCCCTTAGGGACTATTGTCCCTAAAATAGCGAATTTTTTTTCATCTTACTATTTAATAACTCATAATCATATCTTGTTAAAGAAATATTTGCTACTTGACAATTTTAAACAGACTTTCAAAGTACTTAAATACTGTTTAATAGATGAAAATAGGAGGATTTATAATCCCGATCCATGCGGTAACATAATTTTGAATCCATTCCATTTGAATTGGTGCTTTCTCCATCACGATTATTGTGAAGAGACATCTACAATAATTAGCCTTGGACAATTTATTTGTGAAAATGTATGTCTATTCAAATACGAATCACACGTAAAAAAATCTGGTCAAATTTTAATTGTTCATGTTGACTCCTTAGTTATAAGATCAGCTAAACCCTATTTGGCCACTCCAGGAGCAACTGTTCATAGCCATTATGGAGAAATCCTTTACGAAGGAGATACATTAGTTACATTTATATATGAAAAATCGAGATCTGGTGACATAACGCAAGGTCTTCCAAAAGTGGAACAAATCTTAGAAGTGCGTTCGATTGATTCAATATCGATGAACCTAGAAAGGAGAGTTGAAGGTTGGAACGAACGTATACAAAGAATTCTTGGAATCCCCTGGGGATTCTTGATTGGAGCTGAGCTAACCATAGCCCAAAGTCGTATCTCTTTGGTTAATAAGATCCAAAAGGTTTATCGATCCCAGGGGGTACAGATCCATAATAGACATATAGAAATTATTGTACGTCAAGTAACATCAAAAGTGTTGGTTTCAGAAGATGGAATGTCTAATGTTTTTTTACCTGGAGAATTAATCGGCTTTTTGCGAGCGGAACGAGCAGGGCGTGCTTTAGACGAAGCGATCTGTTATCGGGCAATCTTATTGGGAATAACGAGGGCATCTCTAAATACTCAAAGTTTCATATCCGAAGCAAGTTTTCAAGAAACCGCTCGAGTTTTAGCAAAAGCTGCTCTACGAGGTCGTATTGATTGGTTGAAAGGCCTGAAAGAGAACGTTGTTCTGGGGGGGATTATACCTGTTGGTACCGGATTCCAAAAATTAGTACATCCTTCAAGGCAAGACAAGAACATTCATTTGGAAATCAAAAAAAAGAATCTATTCGAGTTGGAAATAAGAGATATTTTGTTACACCATAGAGAATTATTTTGTTCTTACGTCCAAAACAATTTCCATGAGACAAATTTCCATGAGACATCAGAACAATCATTTACGCGATTTAATGATTCCTAAGAGCAGATTCTTTCCTTTCACTTTAACTATCTTTCAATTATCTGGTCCGATTATTGATTTGGTAAAAAATAAAATAAGTAATTAAATTGGTAATAAATAAAATAAGTAATTAAAAGAAATTAATGGTTTGGGTCGTGTATCAACGGTCAATCCCCCGTAGAAGGTTCCATCGGAACAATTATTTATTTCAGGGTACCTCGTCTCTTTGTTAAAAAAAAGGAAGTCTGGGGAAAAATGACAAGAAGATATTGGAACATCAATTTGGAAGAGATGATGGAAGCAGGAGTTCATTTTGGTCATGGTACTAAGAAATGGAATCCTAGAATGGCCCCTTACATCTCTGCAAAGCGTAAAGGTATTCATATTACAAATCTCACTAGAACTGCTCGTTTTTTATCAGAAACCTGTGATTTAGTTTTTGATGCAGCAAGTAGGGGAAAAAACTTCTTAATCGTTGGTACAAAAAATAAAGCAGCGGATTCAGTAGCATCAGCTGCAATAAGGGCTCGGTGTCATTATGTTAATAAAAAATGGCTTGGTGGTATGTTAACGAATTGGTCCACTACGGAAACGAGACTTCACAAGTTCAGGGACTTAAGAGCAGAACAAAAGATGGGGAAACTCAACTGTCTCTCCAAAAGAGATGCAGCAATGTTGAAGAGAAAATTATCTACCTTGCAAACATATCTCGGTGGGATCAAATATATGACGGGGTTGCCTGATATTGTGATCATCGTTGATCAGCAAGAAGAATATACGGCTCTTCGAGAATGTGTCATTTTGGGGATTCCGACAATTTGTTTAATCGATACAAATTGTGACCCAGATCTCGCAGATATTTCGATTCCAGCAAACGATGACGCTATAGCTTCAATCCGATTGATTCTTAACAAATTAGTATCTGCAATTTGTGAGGGTCGTTCTAGCTATATAAGAAATCGTTGATTATCATTAAGAATAATATTAAGAATAATAAGATTAGTTAATTATTTGGCAACTCCATAGATTTATTGGATCGGTTACTATTTTTGAATTTTTAAAAAGAGATAAAAAAAGTACTGGGGATATTGATATTATGTTATGATGTTATGTAATTTCTTGGTATCGTAAATAAAATATACGATTAATGATTCAAGTTAGTGAGTTGATAAATAGATGGTTGAATCAAAATAATTCCTTTTTTGAAGTTCAATTTCTGTCAGAGGACAATATGAATGTTATACCATGTTCCATTAAAACACTCAAAGGGTTATACGATATATCGGGTGTAGAAGTAGGCCAACATTTCTATTGGCAAATAGGAGGTTTACAAATCCATGCCCAAGTACTTATCACTTCTTGGGTCGTAATTGCTATCTTATTAGGTTCAGTCATCATAGCTGTTCGGAATCCACAAACCATTCCGACCGACGGTCAGAATTTCTTCGAATATGTCCTTGAATTTATTCGAGATTTGAGCAAAACTCAGATTGGAGAAGAATATGGTCCTTGGGTTCCCTTTATTGGAACTATGTTCTTATTTATTTTTGTTTCTAACTGGTCAGGTGCTCTTTTACCTTGGAAAATCATACAATTACCTCATGGGGAGTTAGCTGCGCCTACGAATGATATAAATACTACTGTTGCTTTAGCTTTACCCACGTCAGCGGCATATTTTTATGCGGGTCTTAGCAAAAAAGGATTGGGTTATTTCGGGAAATACATTCAACCAACCCCAATACTTTTACCAATTAACATCCTAGAAGATTTCACAAAACCTTTATCTCTTAGTTTTCGACTTTTCGGGAATATATTGGCTGATGAATTAGTAGTTGTTGTTCTTGTTTCTTTAGTCCCTTCAGTAGTTCCTATACCTGTTATGCTTCTTGGATTATTTACAAGTGGTATTCAAGCTCTTATTTTTGCAACGTTAGCCGCGGCTTATATAGGTGAATCCATGGAGGGTCATCATTGACTAGTTTTCGAAATAGTCTTTTTTAAGCTTATCCCAATTCATGCATGATTCAAGATAATCCACTTGGTTGGGGAACATAATAGATACAAATACAAATATGTATGAATATACGACCTAGAGTCGTAGGAAAAAAGATAGACGATATTGCGGAATTGTAAAAAAAAAAAGATGGGTTGGGGGGGTCACACTAGATGTATGTAATCTCTATAAGTCCAGCCCCTGTGTCTGTTTCGAGGAATGATTCTAGAATCCGATTCAATGTAGAATGTGGGTGGTTTACGTTATGGAAGAAACAAATGTATATGTGATATTAGATATTTACTAGTTATATAGGACTATTCCTAATATATATATATATTATTATATACACTATATATATATATATATATTATTGATTGATTTGATTGCGGTTCACTGCATTTATATAGTTCCAATATAAGTCCTTCTGTTTCGTCTGTGATTGTGGATTGAATGAAATGCAAAAAAGAGATGAACTCAAGGATAGTATCTAGAAGAAAAAAGAAAGGAAAGAAGAATTGAATGAAAGAATGGTTCGAAACAAAGAAATGCAATAACTAGAACCGTATACATATGTATTTACAAAAACTCCATTATGGGTAGAAACGCAAAATGAGATATCGAAATAGTTCTGACGATTCAGTAATATTATCATTTCAATTCGGAGTTTTTAGTTATTTCGACCCGATAGATCTTAATCAGATAGATCTTAATGATAAAATCTTAATGAAAAAAAAAATGATAAAAAAAATGAAGTAAAAATTCATTGGTTGATTGTATCATTAACCATTTTTTTTTGGTGCGAGGAACTTACCATGAATCCACTGATTTCTGCCGCTTCCGTTATTGCTGCTGGATTGGCCGTAGGGCTTGCTTCTATTGGACCTGGAGTTGGTCAAGGTACTGCTGCAGGTCAAGCTGTAGAAGGTATTGCGAGACAACCAGAAGCAGAGGGTAAAATACGAGGTACTTTATTGCTTAGTCTAGCTTTTATGGAAGCTTTAACAATTTATGGACTGGTCGTGGCGTTAGCGCTTTTGTTTGCGAATCCTTTTGTTTAATCCTAGAAATGTAAAAAAGTGCCTTACATACTATACTTTTTTTCTTATTTTTTTAATTTAACTCGCTATACTTTTTTCTTATTTTATTAACTCAGAATTGCTGTTTGCTTCTTCTAATTATATCAACGCTTTACTCCTACAATTATTTATTTGTTGAGACAATACCCCAGGAAAGGAAGGACTGTTTTGAGGATGAGTAATTACTGGATCCGCTCGTTTTCTTCCTTCGCGTACTTAGTTTAGTACAATGGAAACCTTTTTTTTACTTTTTTTAGGAATCGTTTCAACAAACGAGATATTTCACAATTGACATGAGACCCAAGACTTAACCTAATAAGTATTTTATTGGATTGGAAACTTCAAGTAAGAAATTTCAAAATTATCAAATTAAATTGCTAGATTTAATCTACTCCCATTAAAAATAAAAAAAAAATGGAAATAAAATTTATATAAAAAAAAGAAATCGATCAAAAAAGGGACGACGAAGTGATACAAAAAGAACTCTGTTCTTTGTTAGTCCTATCTATAAGAGGAGAGCATATGAAAAATGTAACCGATTCTTTCCTTTCCTTGGGTCACTGGCCATCCGCCGGGAGTTTCGGGTTTAATACCGATATTTTAGCAACAAATCCAATAAATCTAAGTGTAGTGCTTGGTGTATTGATTTTTTTTGGAAAGGGAGTGTGTGCGAGTTGTGTATTTCAAAAATAGGTTGGATCCATCCGACTGCACTTTATTTATGGTATTTTATTCATTTTATAGGATAAATAGGAAAAAAAGTGAACGATCTCAACGAATTATTTCTGAATAAATTAAGAAATCATATGTAAGAACCATAGCATTTCGTGACTTATTGGTAAATTTGATTCTCTATCAACCAATAATGTGAGACCATTAACATGGTTAAAGCTAAACTGTTTGAAGTCCAGGCAAAACATGGTACTCTTTCTACCGGTACTAACGTACCGAAATGGTTTAAAAATGAATAGTTGGTAATTTATCTGATATAGAACACTCATATCGATAAAATGATTTGAACCATTTATTCAAAAAATGGGCATCTTGCTCTTTTTTTTTCCAATGCTGAATCGACGACCTACGTAAAAAAAAAAAAATAGGAATTTTTGGATTTGAAGAAAAAAAGGAAATAAAAAAAAATATAGAAATAAAATAAATTGTAAATTTTAATTTTAAATTAAATAAAGAACAAATACAAATAAAGAAAGAACTTTGCTGACAATTATAGATTTTTGTCTGGTCGGAAGAGTCCTTCTAATATTCTGGTCTTATATCAGTTTCGATGTTTTTGAATATAAACAGAAAAGA